GATTTGGATTTTTGATTTGTATTTTCTATATTATTTCTAGTTATTTATTATCTAAAATATGGGAGCAACCAATATGGGCAAAGGATATTTGAATTCAAAATCTTGTTTTAGTTTGAACTGTTGTTTTAGTTCAAACTGGTGTTTTAATCCGATTTTGTTTAAGACTCCATTGACGTCGAAAGATGGGATAAGTAGTTCAATGGGCCTTAGTGACTTTTTTGAAAATGCTGATGAAAACTTTTTGGCAGAAAATGGTTCCGTGTACGATATTCAATCTAGTTCGAATAATCCCATTTCTCGATCTAATAACAATTATCCTCATGGGGAAATCAACAATCGTTCTGGATCTTCTGAACCATTTCCTGACCTCGGTATTCATATGCCCAGTGGGGGCGACAGTAGTTACATTGGAGATACTGGTAATGGGGCTTCGTCTTTTGAGAAAGGGGGAACATGTGATGAAAGCGGGGAGTTCAACCTACCAAACCCCGCGAAGGGTAATGATTTACCTCTAAGAGGGGATTCGAAAGATCAAAAATCGACTGATGGGGATCCGGCTCTGGGGGATTCGAAAAATCAAAAACCGAAAGATAATGATTCGGACCGGACCCATGCTGCTGATTCGGACCCGGCCCATTCTGCTGATTCGAATCAGACTCATTCGCATCTTAGGGGTACTCCTCCACACATTGCGGCTTTGTGGGTTCAATGCGAGGATTGTCTTGGATTAAATTATAAGAGATTCTTAAAGGACCGAAATAATATGTGTGAACACTGTCCATATCATTTCAAAATGAATAGTCCAGAAAGAATCGAATTTTTGATCGACCCCAATACTTGGGATCCTATCGATGAAGACATGGCCTCTCCGGATCCCGATCCCTATGAATCGGATTCGAAGGAGGATAACTTTTCAGAAGATGAAGATCCCATTGGGTTTGATTTAGAGAAGGATAACTTTTCAGAAGATGAAGATCCCATTGGGTTTGATTTAGAGAAGGATAACTTTTCAGAAGATCCTTCTGAATGGGATTCGGAGGAGGATAACTTTTCAAAAGATCCTTCTGAGTGGGATTCGGAGGAGGAGAAGGGCAAGTCCTATGAAGATCGTCTTGATTCTTATCGAAGAAAGACAGGATTAAATGAGGCTGTTCAAACAGGCGTAGGTCAACTAAATGGTATTCCCGCAGCTTTTGGGATTATGGAGTTTGAGTTTATGGGGGGCAGTATGGGATCCGTAGTTGGAGAGAAAATCGCCCGTTTGGTTGAGTACGCTACCAATCAATCTCTACCTCTTGTTATAGTATGCGCTTCGGGTGGGGCACGCGTGCAAGAAGGAAGTTTGAGCTTGATGCAAATGGCTAAAATATCATCTGCCCTATTGGATTATGATCAATCCAATAACAAGTTATTATATATATCAATCCTTGCATCTCCTACTACTGGTGGGGTAACAGCTAGTTTTGGTACGTTGGCAGATATCATTATTGCCGAGCCCAATTCCTACATTGCATTTGCGGGTAAAAGAGTAATTGAAGAAACATTGAAAGAACCAATACCCGAAGGTTCACAAGAGGCTGAACCTTTATTCGAGAAGGGCATACTCGACCTAATCATCCCACGGAAGCTTTTAAAAGACGTTCTGACTGAGTTTTTGAAGTTCCACGGCTTGAATCCTTTGAATTCCAATTCAATCAAGTAGAGCGATATTGACAATTTGTAATTACAGTTATACAATAATATTGAACATAATATTTTCATCGAGGTACCCATTTTATGACAACTTTCAATTTTCCCTCTATTTTTGTGCCTTTGGTCGGCCTCGTGTTTCCGGCAATGGCAATGGCTTCTTTATTTGTTTTTGTTCAAAAAAACAAGATTGTTTAGATCTGAGGGGACAAAATCTCATCCGTTTTTTTGAAAATAAGTGTTAAAACATAACACAGATTATTATTTCGGGAAATGTGATCTAACATGGGATTTCCGGGGAACATAAGGGGAAAAGCTCTTATGCCTGCAGAAAATGATTTGATTTAGAAAAAATGAATTCTAGCTGATTTCAAATAGATCCGAGGTGCAGGATGCCAAAAAAGTCGACGGATCTATATTGGGATTGAAAAGTATCGTTATCTAAAAAGATAACTAAATTAAAAATTTTAAGTATAGATTTATCAATATTATTCCATTTTATTTCTTTACTAATAAGGAGAAAATTATGACACACCCTCAAAAGAAGACCCAAGGAAAGTTTAATTTCTTTTGGTTCTGGCGTAAACTAAGAATTTGTTTCAATTACATCAGTGGTTTTCTGATTTTAATTAGATCCTTCGGATTTTTGTGGAGTGGGATGCACAGTTACCTTGTAACTGAGTTGAAGGTTATTGTTGCGGATAATACCCTCTCTTTTCGGCCTCACGGGCTATTCAATCTTGGCTTGGGGCTGTGGGGTTTCTTTGTCGGCCTTTCCTTATGGTCCATAAATGGAGGGAATAGCAATAAA